AGAATAGGAAATTTATTCCTATCTATGGAATAGCTAGGAACACAAAAATGAAATTGGAAATATCGACAAATTTATGCAGAGTCTAAAGAAATAAAAAAAAGGTCAACTGTTCCAATTTCATTTCTATCAAATTTAAATATCAGAATAGCGGATATAGTCATGATTCAATAGGTCAGGTCCACTTACTTTTTCATTTGTTGATTTCGAATCTTTCCATTCCAATGGATTTGATTCCTATAATAGAAAATAGGAATATTTGGTGATTCCAGAGACGACTTATCTTATAATTATTCATTATAATGAATAAAAGTTCAACTTTATAACTACTATGACTATGACTATAATATAGTATAACTTATTATACTTATACATACAGTTGTTTACTTTTTACTTTAAAAATATCAACAAACAATATCTCTATTCCCCATCAAATATGATGGCCTTTTATGAAAAAACTAAAAATAAAGCCCCTTATCGGATTTGAACCGATGACTTACGCCTTACCATGGCGTTACTCTACCACTGAGTTAAAAGGGCACTTTTATCCAATTCTTGACATAGTCACTATGTATATACATAGAAAATGTATCTATGTACATATATTACGACGGAAAGATCCTTTGAATCTAATTTTTAATTAGAATTATTAGTATTAGATTATATTGACAATTTCCAAAAACTGTTCATACTATGAACATAGGCAGTTGGGCCCCCATCGTCTAGTGGTTCAGGACATCTCTCTTTCAAGGAGGCAGCGGGGATTCGACTTCCCCTGGGGGTAGGGTACTACAAAAGGAAGTTGATCATGAATTATCAATAAGCCTAAAATTGAATTGATTCTTCCTGGGTCGATGCCCGAGCGGTTAATGGGGACGGACTGTAAATTCGTTGGCAATATGTCTACGCTGGTTCAAATCCAGCTCGGCCCAATAATTCGCTCATTCGCTATGAGATGAATATATTTGTCCTCTAGAAATGGCTGATACGCGGAATAAACGAGTCAAGTTTTCTGCTATATATTCTCTTATATACTTTCTTTTTTTATTTGTTTGCTCGATTTATTTGTTCCGGGAAATTTGTATCTAGATAATGATCTAGATTTATATCTAGATCTTAATCTTATTACTTATTATTAGGTATAAATACTTAATAAGAAAATCCTAATAATAAAATTAGGAAGAAGACTCCTTTTCTTTATTGCTTGATTGAAAGATTGATTCTCAATCGATTTTTCAATTTGAAATAAGGAAAAATTACTAGTAATTCGTGTGGTTCTCACTAAGGTGCATATTCATGGAGATATTAAAATAACACTTGTGTCTCTGTTCCAACACGAAAATTCTAATTAGAAATGAAATGTTTTGAATCAAATCATAAAAAAATGGATACTCTATACCTCAGTTCCCGGGGATTGTAGTTCAATTGGTCAGAGCACCGCCCTGTCAAGGCGGAAGCTGCGGGTTCGAGCCCCGTCAGTCCCGACGGATCCAATACCCAATAAAAAAAAAAATATATATCAATTCATCTTTCCACTTTCTGGGAGATGGAAAACAATAGAATTTCACTCTCAATAGAGATTATTATGATTCGTATTTCTTTTTTCTTTCCTTTTTCATTTATTTCTCATCAAACAAACCTGCAAATTTTCATTACGTCAGCTAGGACTGATTGCTGGGAGAGATATGTGGATTAGTTCTAGTATAATTTTTTATTAGTAAGATCCTATTTAGGATTCCAAGTACAAGACATATTGATTTGATTGGGTCTGGTTTTTCAATTTCTCGCGTCTATCTTATGGAATAGAGTCCCATATGCTTTTCGGGAGTACATACACAAATAGAATTAGTTTCTTGTACATCTTGTACAATAGACAATTTTTTCTTTTTATTTTTTATTATAGTTACCCTGACAAAATACTTTTCAGATTAATCCTATCTCTCCTTCTGTCTCCCATTTTGCGCCATCTCAATCATTAAGACTAACTAATTTCAATTTGAAACATTCTATCTCATTCAAATAGCACGTTGAACTTTTCATATATGTGCCCTAGTACTAACCTAAGAAAAGAGGGGAGGATATTAATAAAAGAAAGATCAAAGTTGGTTTTTGAGGTTTTGTAACCAATGGAAGTGGAAAAGTGATCAGATGAGACTTCATCATATGATTGATTGTACAAGGAACACAGTAGGTTATGGAAAAAATAGTAAGTAAAGTAAAGGAATTCTTGATTAGATCAGGAATTCTATTTTTTTTGGATTCGGTATGGATAAAAGATCTTCCTATGTTATACTATTCAATTCGCGACGGCGAATTTATATGATAGCTCAGATATTGTTATTCATGATATTAATCCGATTCAATTACATTAAGATGTAATTCATCCCATTGAATTTACAGGCGAAATTTTTATCATCTCTATGGGATTAAATCCCGAGTTATTGCGAAGTAAAAAAAAAACGATGAGATTATGGAAGTAAATATTCTCGCATTTATTGCTACTGCACTCTTCATTCTAGTTCCTACAGCTTTTTTACTGATTATCTATGTAAAAACGGTCAGCCAAAATGATTAATTTGAATGAGACTTGACTTCTTGATCAATGATTAAAAAAAAGGAAAGGATTCCAATTTCGTTTCTTAAATGAGATGAGCAGGCTAGAATTAGCAGTATTCGACGAAATTGGATAGTATGGTAGAAAGATTCATATATTTCTTTCTACCATACTATCTATTAGATTGGTGTTTTTTTGTAGTGTAGAAAGTTGTACTATATTCTATAAAGTAAAGAAAGTCAAAGTACAGACTTAATTTAATATAGATCAACCTATAATATGGATCTTCATACATGTTAGGTATATAGCGATCCCTATTCTATTTTTTTGCTACATCTATTTGATGGATTTGTATTGATTCTGATCAATCCGAAATAATCGAAAGGCAACTCTTACTTTTATTTTACAATTTTAATTCCTAGATTTCCTATTATTTCAAATAGAAATCCCAGCATCCAAAAGAAAGAAAAATGATATGGGTATGGCCTATATTAATAATTAATGAAAAAATATATTAATAATTAATAAAAAAAATCAACTTAGTAATCTTTTTTTATCAGTCCCAAGAAGTAAAGTAATTGATTGACTGGTTGATAGATGATCCAAAGAGTTCTATGATATGGAAACTTCTTCGAATAGTAAACCTCATAAATTTGTAAGTTTAATACGAAATGCGTCGATTTTCTAAAAAAATAAAACAAGTAACAAGTAATAAGTGCCAAATATGCGACTCGCCCGAGTCAAGATCTTATTATGTGTATATCTTGTTGAACAACTACTATGTCTATGTTCTTTCCTCTAGAAAGTACGTATACCCTTAAATTAATAACAGAACAGCTTTTTCTTGGATGAGGAAAACAAAAGAAAAGGGGTCTGTTGTTCCCCATTGTCCTTGGATAAGAGTCCGTTCGGCGAAATAGAGAATTTAGGAAAAATTCGTTTGAAATAAATTTCCTATCATCTCTATCTCCTTTCAAAACAGAAACACGGGAATTATTGAAATACCTCTTTGATTGACATTTTTATCTTTAAAAACACTTTGCGGAACGATCTACAAAACAATTGATACAGTTTGATTCCTCAACTCAATTAGTTAAGTAGTCTTTCTAGAGTCCACTTCTTCCCCATACTACAAGTGAAAGGGAAAATGTAAAGACTACCATTAAAGCAGCCCAAGCAAGACTTACAATATCCATGTGAATTATGTCCCCTATCTCTATGAATATGAAGGAATTATTCCATTATTGTTCACTAATAATAGTGAAATCAATGGTACAGAGTCAAAAAAGTATTTTTATTTCGGACTATTAATTTAATGAAACAATCCAATAAAGCCACATACATATAACAAATTCCTATACGATTTTTAACAGTCTATTCCACTCTTGACCGGTGGAAAATTCTTTTCCACTTTTTTTATTCTATTTCTATAAAATAAAAATAAAAGCCAGTTATCCAATCGAATATTAATCGAATACCCGAGTACTCAGAGACTCCTTTGATTTGAGTTTGGATACAAAATTTCGTTTTTCCACAATTACTAACTACTAATTAGTTAGATATCACCTCCGGCTCTCCAATCGAATTCAAGGTCCAGTCAGTAACCAACCCACTAGTAGTGGAAGGTCTATCAAGACTTCTGAATTCTCTTCCGCTACTTATACTTATTAGAATCTTTCCTTGAATCCTAGGCCCAAGGATTCAAAAAACTTTCACTTTTCATTTGAGAACCCCAGATGCTTAGAATCAAGTACGTATCAAGAGACCCCGGCTTCTCCTTCGGCTGGGGAACAATTCGGCAAGTTATAGATTATATCAGTCAATAAGGGATTTCGAGTCTTTTATTAATTAGAATCAGGCGACACCCGGATTTGAACTGGGGAAAAAAGGATTTGCAGTCCTCCGCCTTACCACTCGGCCATGTCGCCAAAACGATACAAAATAGATGAAAATATTACCTCTTTGAGATGGATTACAAAACTTCTTTTTCTTATTTATTGTACTTGCATTTTGAATCCCTTTTCCTTAATTCCCTTCCTACTAAAAAAAATCTTTCCTTTTTATTTTGATTGGACCCATATCTTTGAAAATATATAGACTTTCAGTCACAAAAATAAAAATTCATGATAAATTGGAACCATTAACTATTGACTTGACTGCGAATTCATGAACGATTCTTCGATTTTGATTTCCAATTATGTTTCCCTAATGACATAAGAAAATCCAAATGATAACTAATCAGTATTGCGTCTTTTCAATAATTCAATAAAAAAATCTTTTTTTTCATTCTCAATTTCAATTATAACTTCTCAATTTCAATTATAACAACAATTATGAATATATGTAAACCCCGAAACCAGAACAGAGATTACACAGACAATCAAGTATCTTATATATGATATATAGGTATCTGCGCACGCGTGTTTAAGTTTACTATATTAATAAATAT